TTTAATAAAATCTAAGAGGCTTAAACTCTTCGCATTATACTTATGCTATATTAAATGGTTGGTACCAACAACTTTAGTGCAAGAAAAGTCTCTACCCATCCAAAAATTGTAAAAGCAGAATATTGCATAAAATTTAGAATTTTAAGGAAAACCTACAATGATCTGAATGAAAAAATTTAATATATCATCTAAAGACCCACTAATCTTATTAGCAAAAAACTCCCTACTAAGACTTCCAACACCATTCTCCGCATCTTTTATGTGGAACATAGGATTCTTACTAGGTATAACACTAATCCTACAGATTGTAACTGGACTRGTCCTATCAATAAACTACATCCCCCACACCTCACTAGCATTTGACTCAGTAATCCACATCATACGAGACATTGACTCAGGGTGGGCAATACGATACCTACACATAAACGGAGCATCTCTATTCTTCGTACTCCTATATACCCACATCGCCCGAGGGGTATATTTCAACTCACCACAAAAACTCCCCATAGTTTGAGCATCAGGGGTAGTAATTCTCCTAGCAACTATAGGGGCCGCCTTTATAGGATACGTTCTCCCATGAGGACAAATATCATTCTGAGGGGCAACTGTAATCACCACTATGCTAACCGCAATCCCTTACGTAGGAAAATCAACTACACAGTGGTTATGGGGAAACTTCTCAGTATCCCAACCCACCCTAAACCGATTCTTCTCTCTTCATTTCCTTATCCCACTAGTAGTAAGTGCTCTAGCCTTAGCACACCTAATCTTCCTCCACCAAACAGGATCATCTAACCCAACAGGAACCAACCCAGACTACGACAAAACTAAATTCTTTCCCTACTTCATAACAAAAGACACAAATCCTGCTCTAATAATCTGCATACTAATAGCAACCTTAGTAACAATCTCACCTAATTTACTAGGAGACGTAGAAAACTTTAATGTTGCAAGAGAAACCACCACACCAGCCCACATTCAACCAGAGTGGTATTTCTTATTCGCCTATGCAATCCTACGGTCAATTCCATCAAAACTAGGAGGGGTGATTGCAATAGTAGGGGCAATCTTAATGCTAATGGTTCTAACGATAAAAAAAAATCAACTAAATAAAAAGTTTAACCCAACAAAAAAAGCAGCATTCTGAGTGTTCGTAGCTCTAGTCATACTTCTTACATGAATTGGAGCAAACCCAGTAGAACCCCCCTACGTAACACTTGGACAAACACTTACTACATTATACTTTACAGTATACATTGCACTATAAAAATTATCTTGTCCCTATAGTTTAAAACAGAACATAACTTTTTCAACGTTAAAGAATAAGGGAAAATGTTATGAGTACTAGTATTATCTACAATGCTAGGGATAGCAAGCTCACAATGATTAATGAGATGAGTAATACTAGAAGTGAACACTCTAGCCATATGTGGAAAAGTATCACAAGTAACAAAAAAGATAAAACAAAAAGAGACACAAACTTTCATCTACTACCTAGTACAAGTCTTCACTTCTCTAATCATTCTCACCTCATCGTGTATACAAACATCAACCATAACACAAATAGCTCTAATCTCAGCCCTAATAGTAAAAATAGGAGCTTGACCGACCCACATTTGGTACATAAAACTAATCATACTAATAAAAATAGGAAAACCAACACTAACAATTCTAATAACGTGACAAAAAATTCTACCCTTAACACTAATAAGATACCCTATAATGAACAGCAACATAAACAAAACTCTAGTCATGGTGATTACTGCTATAAGAATCGCCCTACCACCTCTCATAATAACACCTAACATAGAAATAAAAACTATCCTAGGACTATCGTCAGTAAACAATAATGGGTGGCTAATCATACTTTTACTCTGCTCAAAATGAGTATTACTAACTTTTCTAGCCCTTTACACCCTATCACTAAGGGTGGTTTTTAAGGAATTTAAAAATATAAAAAACAAAAACCTACAAAATAAGAAAGAACAGTGAACCACTACCCTAGCAATTAGCAACCTAAGGGGCTTGCCTCCATTTACAATGTTTTGAGCAAAAGTAATAGCCCTAAAAACAATAATAAACTCAAATATTCCCACAGAATATATAATAATAATAATGCTAATAGCGTGCGTACTACTATACCACTACATTTACTCCACAACAAATGAAATAATAACCAACCAAACAAAAAATCAAAACCCCAAAAAAATAGAAAAGTTTTACACCCCAACAACAACACTAATACTAAGATCCACGAGAATATTAGCATGTCTTTACTACTTAGGCTTTACCTACAAAGGATTTATCTTGATAGGGTAAAATATGACAAGCCTATAAAATAAATCTCAGGACTTCTAATCCTAACTATCCATAAAGGATTACTTTTATAATAATAGTATGTTTAGGCAAACCCGAAGGGTCTATTACATTGCCTAAACATTATTCTACTTGTAAGGTTGTAGTAATCAACCCCTTTAAAAGAGAAAACCTAAATGTTAAAACACTCATGGAAAATAGTGTAAAGCACATTAACCTTTGAAGTTAAAAGAAACTATCCAAATAAAGTAAATCTCAGGACTTCTAATCCTAACTATCCATAAAGGATTACTTTTATAATAATAGTATGTTTAGGCAAACCCGAAGGGTCTATTACATTGCCTAAACATTATTCTACTTGTAAGGTTGTAGTATTTTATCAAACTATAATGTTCCCCCCCCCTTAAAGTTTAGTAGTAAAACTATTATAGACTTACACATATGTCTTAATATACTGTTAATAGTTATTTTATACTATACCCTCCTATAGTGTATTAATGTATGTGTAACTATTGTATAATAATTATATAAGCAGCTATGTATATACGTTAGTATATGCTAATAGATGCTAATATATATATATATATATATATATATATATATATATATATATATATATATATATATATATATATGTATATATATATATATATATATATATATATATATATATATATGTATATATATATGTATATATACATGTATATATATGTATATGTATGTATATGTATATGTGTGGTACGCCTGCAAGGTTTCACATAARCCCCCGATGGGGGCACTAGGTTTAACAGCCCTCGTTAGCCACCTGGGGGCCCCAACCCACCCCATACTGTAAGCATACGTGTATAAAGATACACACTATGTAGTAGTGTGTATACACCTATGCTGTATGTTTCTAATTACCGATGGGGGGGTAGGGGGGGGCCGGCCCTTTATCACTAACCCCTTCTTTCTCTAACGAGAGGGGTTAGGACTTTGTCCTTCGTTCAGGGCCGGCCCCCCCCTACCCCCCCATCGGTAATTAGAAACATACAGCATAGGTGTATACACACTACTACATAGTGTGTATCTTTATACACGTATGCTTACAGTATGGGGTGGGTTGGGGCCCCCAGGTGGCTAACGAGGGCTGTTAAACCTAGTGCCCCCATCGGGGGYTTATGTGAAACCTTGCAGGCACATACTATATACATATTAATCAAAAAAAATAAAATGTTAAAAACCTTCAGCCCCTTCAAAGCTGACGCCCTCAAGGACTCACAACATTTAACTATAAGAACAGCCTAAGAAGAAAATGCACCAATAACAATAAAAAGAATAAACACTAAAGGGAAATACAACTTATAAGACCCAACAAGATTAAGCCCTAGGTAGCTTAGTCTCACCTTAAAACCCTTTCCACCAAAGACTTCACCCCACCTGGACTCTGTTTTATAAGAAAGAAATATACTCTTAGAAGAGATAAAATAAGTAGAAAGCAAAGAAAGAAATGAAAGAGAAGAAAAATAAAATAAAACCCAATAATAAATAGAAAACCACCAATAAACCACGATGCCTAGAGAAATGACAACCACCCCTAGGAAAAAATCATAAAACCCTAGAACCAAAGGAAAACAAAAATAATAAAAGAAAAAATTACCAAAAAAAACACAACACCCATATAAAAAGATCACCGGAAAATAAAAGAAAAGATCATCAGAAAACCTCAAAGAGGGGGCATAAGAGGGAAATATACTAAAACCCATAAAAATCAAACGCAAACTATAAGCCACAGTAAACGCACAACCTAAAAAATATACCCCCAATGAGAAAGAAAAAGAGGTTGCCCCTAAAGCCCCTAACAACCCATCTTTAGAATAGAACCCCAGAGAAAAAGGAAAACCACACAAACATAAAACTCTCATAGAAAATAAAAGTTTGGAAAACCTAGAAGAACCTAAAGAACCAAAAAAACGAGAGTCTTGATTACCCCTCAGATAGTGTATCAAACTCCCAGTGGATAAAAAAAGCCTACTCTTAAAAAAAGCATGAAACACCACATGCAAAAAAGAAAGGACCCAAAACCCCAAAGAAATAGAAAAAACCATAAACCCCAACTGCCTAAGAGTAGACATAGCCACAACCTTTTTAAAATCCAACTCACAAACAGCTCTAACCCCCGCCAACACTATTGTAAACAAAGAAATAATAGAAAGAAAAGTTCAAGACCCTACGAGTAAAAAATTAAACCGAATCAACAAATAAACCCCGGCCGTAACTAAAGTAGAAGAGTGAACTAAAGAAGAAACAGGAGTTGGAGCCGCCATAGCAGCTGGCAATCAAGAAGAAAACGGGACTTGAGCACTTTTAGTAACAGCTCCCAGCATTAAAAAAAAAATAACAACAAACCTATAGGACAAAAAACAAACAAAATCCAAACCCACCCAACCACTATAAAAAATAAACATAAAACTTAAAATAAAAAAACAATCTCCCAAACGATTGGTAAATACAGTCACCAAACCACAATCTAGACTAGAAGGGCTATTATAATAAATAACTAAAAGAAAAGAAACCAAACCTAGACCGTCTCACCCCAACATCACTACAACTCAAGAACCAGAAAAAACTAAGAACATCATGGAAAGAACAAAAAGAAATAATAAAAAAAAAAATCGATAGTTCAATAATACCCCATCCTCAAAATCCCTACCCATGTAAAACTTACTATACAAGAAAACCACAGAAGAAATCAAAGAAACAAAAGAGAAGAAAAAAAAAGAAATATAATCAAAACAGAAAGAGATAGGGAGTTCAACCACACCTTCCCTAAAAGGGTAAAATAAATCAACCACTAGACACCCATAGTCTATAAGATAGACCCCTAAAAAAAAAAAAGACAAAAAAGAAACAAAAAAAAGAAAAGAAAACAGAAAAAAAATGACTAACTAAATCTTTAACTCCACAAGTTAATATTTTCTTTAAACTAATTAATCATTAAAAGTAACAAAAAAAAAGAAAGGGATAAAGAAGAACAAAAAACAAATGACAAGTCCTAAGTAAACAACTCTTTAAATTAAATAAAAAAGAAATAGCCAGAACTGACCTACCGTGGCCTAACCTAGTATACATATAAACACAGTAAACCCCTGTAAAAAAACATATAAAAAACATCATAACTCAGTCAAAAAAAGACAAAAAAGACAAACCACCGACAATACTAACCTCAGAGTAAAAAGACATAAAAGGGGGAACCCTTAAATTTAAAGAACTACTAAGAAACCAAAACAAACAAAAAACAGGACTAGAAAGTAACACACCCTTTAAAACCAGCATACTACGAGAATGAAAAATATCATAACAAGATGTTATCAGGTAAAATATCAAAGGTGAGATAAAACCGTGGGCAACTATTATAAGCACAGCACCCCCCAACCCTAAAAAAGAAAACCTCATTAAACCAACAAACATTACACTTATGTGAACAACAGAAGAATAGGCAATAAGCATCTTCAAGTCTATTTGACGTAAACAAAGCAAACAAACTACAACCCCACCAAACAAACCAAAATAAAAAATGATATCAAAAAAGTAAACAGAAGAAAAGCCAAAACCCCCTAAAGCCGGCAAAAAACGAACAATTCCATAGCCCCCCAATTTAAGTAAAACCCCCGCCAACACCATAGACCCCGCCACAGGGGCTTCTACATGGGCCTTCGGGAGTCACAAATGAAAACCAAATAAAGGAAGCTTAACTATAAAAACCAAAAGCATAAAAACCCAAAAAAAATCAGAATAGTACAAACTAAACAAAGAGAAAAAAATAGGCCTAAGCATCCTACAACCCAAAAGAAAAACCAAAAAAGGTAAAGAAAACAACATGGTGTAAAAGAACATATAAAAAGAAGCTTGTAACCGCTCCGCAGCTTTCCCCCAACCCAACAAAAAAACAAACATAAACAAAAACACCAGTTCAAAAGACAAATAAAAAAATAAATAATTAATAGAAAAGAAAGAATACAAAAGAAAAAACAGCATACATCAAAAACAAAGAAAACTATAAAAACTAAAACTTATAGAAAAAATAGAAAACAAATAAATCCACAAGCAAACAAAAACTAGAATAAAGCTTAAGTAGTCCACCCTAACCACGCCATCAAAAAATCCCCCATAAGAACGATAAAGCCAAAGTATAACAAAAGGGACCCCCCACATAAAAACAACTAAGTCAAAAAAGGAAAAAAAAGTAAAAACTAAACTAAACAACCCTAAAATCATTTCACCATTCAAACCTAAAAAGACAAAAAATAGTCCACCCCCTTTCTACGTCTAGTAGAAACAAACAGCCTCACCCCATAGGCCCCCACACAAACACAAACTAACAAAAAAACTAAAACAAAAAACCAAGAGTAGCTAGAAAACAATAAAAATAAAAACCCACACAAAACGAAAACCTCCACAAAAAGTAAAACTATTAAAGAATGGAAAAAGGTGAAGAAAAAGAGATAAAAAAATAAACTAAACAAAACAGATAAGACAAGCATTTTATTATTCCTTCTAAGTTCAAAGAACATTGATCTTGTAAATCAAAGGGTTAATAAAGGAGTGCTAGTAATTACAGCCGCAAGAATTTGTCTAGTAATAACATCCGCCTCTCCCATAAAACTCTCCCTAAGACTAAGACTAGCCTCAATTAGAGTAGCACTCTTAACCTACTCACAATACACTAGAATCTTCGCTGCCTCAACAGTAGTGATCTCTTTCTCATCAGGTATAATAATCCTATTTTGTTATTGCTCAATACTAACAAACTCTGAAAGAAAAAATAAAAATCAATTAGCCCTAACTACCTTAGTAATCCTACCCACAATACTAACCTCTTTAAGAGTAAAACCCTTCGTACAACCCTCACCCAACCAGGAAAACCTAAGGATGACACTATCCTCCCCCACACTGTTAGTTTGCATGTCTCTAGTAGTACTAGCAATGGTGTGTATTAACACTTCCATATTCTCACCCAGTAAACCGCTAAAAACCTCATTCTAGTAAGTGAAAAACAAAAGAATTGCTTTTAATTTCCTCTCACTATTTTATTCATACTAGACACAATAATCTCAACTATTGGTGTTCTATTGGGGGTAGCCTTCTTTACTCTAATAGAACGAAAAGTAATAGGGTTAATACACTATCGAAAAGGCCCCAACAAAGTCGTAGTCCACGGGCTTTCTCAACCCATTGCAGATGCCATAAAACTGCTCACTAAAGAAGCAATAAAGATAAACTTCACAAAAATAATTATATTTATAGCAGGCCCTACAACAAGAATCCTACTAATAATACTATGTTGGGGAACGTACAACTTCAACTTCTCAGCTAACAGAACCGCCATAAAGGTTTTAATAATTATGGCTATTATAAGACTAACAGCATATGGATTTTTACTAACCAGGTGGGGGTCAAACTCTAAGTACGCCTTATTAGGGGGCTACCGAGCTGTAGCACAAATTATTTCATACGAGGTTTGCTTAGTCCTATTTATAATAACAGCCCTATTTTGTTTCAAAACCTACTCAATAGAAAAATTACAAATAAACCAGCAAGGGTTGTGGTTTATATGCATCTGTGCACCATTATTTTTAGTATGACTTTTACTTTGCATAGCAGAAGCTAACCGAACCCCCTTCGACCTAGCGGAGGGGGAGTCAGAACTAGTATCTGGGTTCAATGTAGAATATGGTGGTGGTTTATTCGCTTTAATCTTTATCAGAGAATATGGTATAATTATATTCCTCAGATTTCTAACAACCTTACTATTTATAGGCACGCACCTAACCCTGCTAAAAACTTTCATGTTGTGTTTTCTATTTGTATGAACACGATGTGCATTCCCACGGGTGCGTTATGATATCCTAATACAAACAGCATGAAAAACAGCACTCCCCATAAGCCTCATAAGCTTAATAATAATAACCGCATTAATATAAGATTTAAAAATTAACAATATTTAATGGAAAAAAGAACTTACTTTTAAGCCACCCATTAAAAACCCCTTCTCCTTCTCCTCCCCTTCTCCTTCTCCTCCCCTTCTCCTTCTCCTCCCCTTCTCCTTCTCCTCCCCTTCTCCTTCTCCTCCCCTTCTCCTTCTCCTCCCCTTCCCCTTAGACTAAGGAGGCCCCCCTACCCCCCAAAGCTTAAAAATTTTGCGTTTTGAAGACGCATAGTTTATGTTTAACTTAAAGCCTTCAAGAACAAAAAAATCATTTCCCGCCAAAGGTCCTTTCGTACTGAAAAGCAGTAAGCTAGCATAAAACCCTAGATAAAATCCAGTCTGGCTCACGCCGACTTTAACTCAGATCATGTAAGAATTTAATAGACGAACAGTCTAACTACACTAAGCCCCTACGCCTAGAAGTAGTCTTAATCCAACATCGAGGTCCCAAACAACCTTATTAATAAGAACTCAAAAAGGCCATAAAGCTGTTATCCCTAGAGTATTTTATCAATCTATCTTTAAACAAAAGTTCAAACAAAACCTAAGATAATAATGTTTATCATAAATCATTGCCCCAACTAAATAAGAAACCTCTTATAAAAATTCTAGGGTCTTTTTGTCTTAGGGTAAAAATCTTTATTGTCAAAGAAAATATAATTTCAAAAATAAAAAGAATAGTCCCTTGAAACCTCCATTCATACAAGTCACTAATTAAGTGACTAATGACCTCGCTACCTTAGTGTGGAAACCACAATCATTTAGAAAACCATAGAATAGGAGAAACTAGTAAAACTCTAGCTAAGATTTTAATAAACAAATCAAAAGAAAATTAGTAAGTAATAATACTATAAAAATAAAAAAAAATTAAAGAAAATAACCCAATAAAAATTATCTACTCATCCATGAATTAACAAAAAAAAATAAAACAGGTACAATCTCATACATAATAACAAAGGTAATTACACCTACACCTACCCCTAAGGCATGTTATACGCTGGGTTTGAAAGAGAAAAAGAAAGGATTACCCTCCCCATTAATTAAGCTAGTTACCAACAAACACGTAAACGTATCACCCCTTTCAAAACATTCAACATAATATTACATAAAAAATAGTCTGAAAAATCGTTTGCTGTCTAAAAAACTAAAATAAAACAACTCTCAAGACCCTTATACAAAAGGTAAACACACAATATAATCAAACCCCTCACAGGAAAAACAATAAAAATAAAATCAATATTCTAAAAAAACTTAGTCAACAAACAAAAAAATAAAGAGTTAAAACAAAGCTTCGTTGTAAGCAAAGCGCATAAAACTCTAAACAAGATACACCTTCCAGTACACCTACTTTGTTACGACTTATCTATCAAAAGAGCGACGGGCGATATGTACTTTCACCAGGCCTTGCACCAGACAAAAATTTAATTTTTAGCTTACTCACAAATCCAATTCTCAGGAAAATAAAATCCCAGAAACAAAAATAGTAGCCCATGAAAACCTCCCCTATAAGTTGCACATAGATCTGAATTAATTATAAAAAAGAAAAAGCAATAAGTTCTACCTTAAAACTAAACAACCGTACACAAACAAAAAGAGAGTGAACATAAAAGTGGGCCATCCTTTAAAAACACAGGCTCCTCTGGCAAGATGGAAAACCGCCAGAAAGATTAAGTTTAAACACTATATGGTACTACCTAAAAATAACCTAAAAGTAACAGGGTCTCTAATCCTGGTCCTAAAAAAATTACACATCCTCTGGAAAGCTATAAAAAAGTTAAAATTTCACCTAAAAACTCATCTAACCTCCACTCCCATTAGATAAAAATTAATTCTCTAGTAAGCAAGTATGACCGCGACTGCTGGCACAAGCTTTATCACTAAAAGCTGAAACAAGCTTTATACAAAATCAACTATTGGAAAAATACTATACTTCCCATAAAATAAAATTTTAAATAAAAAACCAACTTCCATCGAATAGCCAACATCAACCTTCCCCTTAACAGAGGGATATTCTAATAAACTAAAGTCAGACAGCCTGCTAAAGCTTTTTGTGTTTAAAAGACACAAAGATTAACCTATATCTTAAGACTATGGTGATAAATAAACGAAAAGTTTACAGCTTCTCAAGTAACTCACCAAAAGCCAACCCCCCCCCAAGGGCACAATTCTACAACTCCCAAAGCCGTAATCTTATATAGAATAACCCCAGGAACTATTTCCAACCTCTATAGTTTACAAAAACATTAGGTTGCAAACCTAAAAATTTAAGAGGCCAGCCTCTAGGAAGTTCCAAACTAAACTTTCAAAGTTAAGTATATTAGAAGGCAATAACAAAACTCTAGAGATTATGAGCCCCTAAGCTTTAAGCTTTAAGTTATTAAAACTAGCAATAAAAAGTCCAGGTCGAAACTGGCATCAATAAGCTAGAGCCTTCACACTAAATTCAAACCAAAACACCCCCAACCCACTCATATAAAGTAGCTAAAAGAATAAAACCTACTACTAACCAAACAAAGAAAAACCTAACATAACTAAATCTAATTCTCATAGGAAAAAAACAAACAAGAATAATCTCAACATCAAATAATAAAAATATTAGTGACACAACAAAAAAAGGTATAGAAAAAGGAACACCTGTCCCCCTAAAAGGTTGAAAACCACACTCAAAGGAAGATCTTTTAGAACCAAACCTCCCAGATAAAGAAAACCTAATCAACCACACCACCACAAATAAGACTAAAGTTAATAATAACCTAAACCCCACAAACAAAAAAAACTTTATAGTTCTCAAAACCCCCTAATTGGAAATTAGATGTACTCTATTTATACTAAAAAACTTAATTTAAACACCCCATCAATAAAAGATTAGGTACAAACAAAATCAAACAATATCAACAAAATGTCAATATCACACAGAACACTCGAACCCTACTCTATGGTTAGGTCTAATAGTCATAAAAGAAAACCGAAATAAACAAATTATCAAAAGGGCCCTGCCAATAAGAACATGAAGCCCATGAAACCCTGTGCCTATAAAGTAAACAGAAGAATAGCACGAACAAGAAAAAGTAAAACTAGCCACATAATACTCAATTAGTTGAAACATAGTAAAGACCCTACCAAGAACCACAGTAACAACCAAAGAAACCAAAGAAGCCTTAAACTCCCCATTCTCTATAGCATGGTGGGTTCAAGTGACAGAAACCCCAGAAGAGACTAACAAAACAGTATTTAAAAATGGAATACCCTTAGGATCAAAGGGAGAAACCCCCACAGGAGGTCACACTCCCCCTATCTCCAAAGCAGGTCTCTCAGCTAAATGTAAATAACCCCAAAACATCCCCAAAAAGAAAAAACACTCGGATAAAATAAAAAGAATTATACCAACTTTAAAACCAACAGTAACTTGAAAATTATGTTGCCCCTCATAGCACCCTTCTCGGTGAACATCTCGACCCCATAAAAAAGAAGAAACTAGCAAAAAAAACAAAGATAGTAAAAAGGGGGTGCAATAAAAAGAACGGACTATAATAATAACTCCTAAAGCAAACCTCAAAAAAGAAAAAGAAGTTAAAATAGGTCAAACACTTAACTCAACCAAATGAAATGGGTTATATTTTTTCATTTTAAAAAACTAATGAGAAGAACTCTCAGAAACATAAAGTAACAACAAGGTAGAAAAAACATAAGCTTGAATAACAGATACCCCCAACTCTATAAAAACCAACAAAGATTGAAAAAGACTACCAAATAATATAAACCTAAAAGGCAAGAAAATCAAAGCCCTGCCAATAAGAGACATTAATAAATGACCTGCTATTATATTAGCAGTCAAACGAAAAGTTAAAGCTAAAGGTCGAATGGCATTCCTAAGCAGCTCAACCACTACCATAAAACTCACCAAACCTAATGGTGTACCCACAGGGATTAAATGAGATAAAAAATCCTTTAAAGATTTAACCACCCTAAAAATAATAATACCCAACCAGAATCTATAAGAAAAAGGAAGAGTAACTAATATATGGGAAGTAACAGAAAAAATATGAGGAAACAAAGCCAAAAAATTATATAAAAAAACAGTAAAAAAAATAGAACTAACAAATAAATACACACCCTTAACAGGAGAGAGCACATAGTCCACCTCTTTCTTAGAAAAGTCTAAAAACCCAAATAAAAAAGAATAAGTCTCTCCCCCCAACCAATAGTAACCAGGCAAAACCAAAACCACTAACAAACCCATAGCCCAAGAAAAGGAAAACAAACTAAGAGAAGGGTCAAAAATAGAAAACAAATTAGTTATAATCATTTAACTACCAAGGCATCCTAGACGAGGAAGCTTTAACAACTTTAACTTTACTAGAAAGATTTACAGAATAAAAAGTAAAACACAAAAAAACAGTGTATAAACAAAAAAAGATAAGAAAAAAAACCAACACCCAGGGTAGAGGTATTATTTGAGGGAGAATTAAGCCTAAAGTCTTAGCTACGACAAAGCTATATTGGCCCCTCAACTAAGGCTTAACGTTAAAAACCCAAAGAAACACCCCCCAAACAATCCTCTATTGCCTCCATAGTATACCTCTTACATAGATCGTCAAAATCCCTCAAAGAACAAACCTTTAATCTAATAGGCATAAAAGAATGCCTAGAACCACAAATCTCAGAGCACTGACCATAATAAGATCCAACACGAGAAGGCCTACTAAACAACTGGTTAATTCGCCCAGGAAGGGCATCTACCTTAAGACCCAAAGAAGGGAGAGCAAAAGAATGAATAACATCAGTAGAAGTAATCAACAAACGAGACGTCGCCCCCACAGGGATCAATAAATCAGAAGAACACCCCAAAAGACGAGGTCTCTCTGGACAATCTAAATAAGTTTCAACTATAGAATCATACTCATACCCCCTAACCTCCTGACCAGAGAAAAAAAAAGACATGTTATTAAGCAAAGGGACCACATAAGACCAGTACCACTGATGAGCAACAACCTTGAAAGTAAATGAAGGGGTCTTAACATCCTCCATCATATAAAGAACCTTCATAGAAGGTAAAACTAAAACAACAAGAAGAAAAGCAGGCACTATAGATCAAATAGTCTCAATAAAAGTCCCCTCAGAAAGATTCTTATAATACTTACTCCTAACTAATAAATAAACTATAATGTAACTAATAAGAACAATAACACTAAACATAACAGTTATGATATGATCGTGCAAAATAGAAAGCTCCCCTATAGAAATAGAGCACCTATCTTGAAAACCTAAAGCTATTCAACTTGGCATTTTAAAAATTAAATAAGAACAACACCACTAATAGTCTTACAATACTGAACATTAGTGTGAGCTGGGAAAGGACTCTCTACTATAAATTCCCTACTACAACAGTAAGAGGCCGAAGAATAAACCACTCGAGAATCAGAAAACCCTTCCCATACAATGTAAAGAAGAAAAACAATAGAAATAAGAGTAATAATCCTCCCCAGCCTAGAAATTGTATTTCAATAAGTAAAACCATCAGGATAGTCACAATAACGACGAGGTATTCCATTTAACCCTAAAAAATGTTGGGGGAAAAAAGTCAAATTAACACCCAAAAACATCCTCCAAAACTGCCCCTTTAAATAATAAGTATTCATAGACAAGCCATAACAATAAGGAAACCAATGAGTAACCCCAGCCATAATAGCAAACACAGCCCCCATAGAAAGAACATAATGAAAATGAGCTACCACATAATAAGTGTCGTGTAAGCTCACATCTAAAGAAGAATTAGATAAGACCACACCAGTAAGACCACCAACAGTAAACAAAAAAACAAACCCTAAAGATCAGTAAAAAGAAGGGCTGAAATCAAGCTTACCCCCTAACATTGTGGCTAACCACCTAAACACCTTAACACCAGTTGGCACTGCAATAATCATTGTAGCTGCGGTAAAATAAGCCCGAGTGTCAACATCCAGACCAACTGTAAACATGTGGTGAGCCCAAACAATAAACCCCAACACACCAATAGAAACCATAGCGTAAATCATACCCAACCTGCCAAAAGGTTCTGTTTTATTACTATAAAATCTCACAGTGTGAGAAATAATACCAAAACCAGGAAGAATTAAAATATAGACCTCAGGATGGCCAAAAAACCAAAACAAATGTTGATAAAGAATAGGATCCCCTCCCCCAACAGGGTCAAAGAAAGTAGTATTAAAATTACGATCCGTTAACAACATAGTAAGAGCAGCAGCAAGCACAGGTAAAGAAAAAGCCAACAAAAAAGAAGTAATAAGTACCGATCAAACAAACAAAGGAACGTTAGATCACAACATACCAGAAATTTTTATATTAAAAATAGTAACAATAAAATTAATAGCCCCAAGAATAGAAGACACACCAGCAATATGAAGACTCAAGATACCAAAATCAACAGCAGGCCCCCTATGAAAAATCCCATTTGACAGAGGAGGGTACACCGTCCAACCAGTTCCCACACCAGAGCCAATAACAGCCGAACTAATTAACAAAGAGAGAGAAGGGGGCAGCAACCAAAATCTTATGTTGTTTAAACGAGGGTAAGCCATATCAGTAGCCCCAATCATGACAGGAACAAGTAAATTTCCAAACCCTCCTATTATAATAGGCATCACCATAAAAAAAATCATAATAAAAGCATGAGCAGTAACAACCGAGTTATAATAATCAAAGTCCATCATAAAATCACCAGGCTGACTAAGTTCAAACCGAATAAGGGTCCTAAAACTAGTACCCAGAATACCAGACCAAACACCAAAAATAAAATAAAGAGTAGCAATATCTTTATGGTTAGTAGATATTAATCATCGAGAAAT